GAGGGTTAGGATCTTTGGATCGGTCTCACCTCGATCTCTGATCTATAACATTCCCTTACCTTCCTCTCTCGTGCAGGTGCTGAAGAAGGAAATCAAGATACATTTTCCCTCTCGCTTCAGCTGCCTACGCTCTTCTCCTTTCAGTCGAGTGTTTTTCAATTCTCTCTAGTTACAGAGCGAGGAAAGTCTTCTCTGCCCCGAAGTTCAAGCAAGTTCCCATCCTCGGACTATCGGTTATCACTTCCTCTCGCTTTGCTCGAGATCTCCAAACCTTCCCTTCTATCTTGAAAGCGTCCTTAAAGGGAGATTCCTACCTCATATAGCTATATGAGTCACTTCCTACCTCTCCTTTACAGTCGAGCTAAATAAATCCTCTCTAATACCACCCGGCCTAGCTATCGTAATGCGTCCCGATGAACGGCTTTACGTCCTAACACTATTGAGTTTGCTGGTTCCCGAACGCTAATAAGAATCATGTAATAGAATCAAATCAGTTCATTTCTAAATTGCATTTCTGGGAAAGCTATATCTTTTTTTCATAGTGAAGTAGCCCTCTTTTTGATGTCTGAGTGCCTCCCGTGCTGAGAAATTTCCTAGGCTAAGAAGGACAGCAACTTCAATTCAATGACTCAAACTATCTTTCCTCTCCGCAATAGAATTTCTTAATGTTGCCCTAGGCATTACTACTCATGAATGGGATCTTTTCTGCAGGAGCGAAGGTGTTTTCAGCAAGTGGAGGCAAGGCTAAAAGTTGTACCCGAGCGTAACGATTTGTTGAGCTAAGGGCGACTTGAATTTAGGTTGTGGCTTAATTGCGCTTATCTTGATTATCCTAATAAGAAAGACTAGTCGGTGAAAGTCCCTCAGAGCAAAAGATAAAGAAAGACTCCCGAACCAAAGCCAAAGAAAGAGATGAATCCGTCCATCTCCCATAAACTAGCTAATATCCGGATTAGTCCTCAGGTGTGGAAACTTACCCCTAATCTAAGGGCATTCCTATCTCTCCTCTATTTCGAGGCCCTCTGCCGAGTGTCGAGTTAGCTTATGCTTCCTGTCCTAACTACTTCGCCTAAACCTTTTCAGAGGTCAGGAATTTACTCTATAATAAATGACAGATAACTAGAGCTGTAAGGTTAAATCGAATTTCTATATCAAGATAAATATAAATAACCGGCCCGGTCCTTAGATTTATTTACGGCCTTCGAGGAGCCGTATGAGGATCTCATGTACGGTTCTGTAGTAGAGATGGAATTGAGAAAGAACCATCAACTATAACCCCAAAAGAACCAGATTCCGTAAACAACATTGAGGAAGAATGAAAGGAATATCCTCTCGAGGTAATCATATTTGCTTCGGTAGATATGCTCTTCAGGCACTTGAGCCCACTTGGATCACATCTAGACAAATTGAAGCGGGGCGGCGGGCAATGTCACGAAATGCCAGCCGCGGTGGAAAAATATGGGTACGCATATTTCCAGACAAACCGGTTACAGTAAGACCTACAGAAAGACGTATGGGGTCAGGAAAAGGATCTCCCGAATATTGAGTAGCTGTCGTTAAACCAGGTAGAATACTTTATAAAATGGGCGGAGTCACAGAAAATATAGCCAGAAAAAGCTATTGCAATAGCAGCATCCAAAATGCCTATACGAACTCAATTCATTATTTCGGCAAAATAATTAGAACCAAAGGAAAGAGCGATGATTCTCCTTTCTTTCTCAATAGGTGATTTGCAGCTACACTGGGAGAAGAGTTGGCATCTATTTATCTATTCTTTTTCTTTGACTTCGGATTGAGACTGGAAGCTTTAGCCGGAAGGAAGACAAGACCAGGAACAAAAACCCACTGTTTTGTGCCACGCGGTTGAGCTTTCCCCTTTCCCATTGTGCCTTCCATTCTTGTTTTCTAATAGAGGGTATGCCTTTACTTGTCGTTAGGAGAAGTAGCTTGCTACTTCTAAGGTATCATCTTGTAGTTATAGGATTGGTTTCTGTCCTGCCTAGTAAGACTGGTAAGGATCGTCTAGTTCTTCGAGATTCTCTTTTGAATTTGAAGAGGTTGGACGATGAACAAAACTTTGATAGACCAGAGGTCTAATGTAAGCAAAGCACCGCGAAGTGTGATCTCGTACTAAACGAAAGGACTTGACGCCTTGAACTTCTATAAACAAAAAGCAAGAGGCGAGGCCGGTGTAGCTATGCAGGGAAGTTAGTTGCTGTTGTCCGAAAGCTTAGTTACTATCTTGTAAAGGGTAAAACAAGAGCCTTCCAGAATGGTTTGGATGAGAGGAGTACTTTTGTCTTGCCACATTAGTACAGATATCGGACTCGTCCTTCGGCTTCATCTTCCAAGCGAAGCACTTTAGTGCTAGCGATCTTCGGAAGGCAGTTTGAGAACGTGAGCCAAAAACCTTGATAGATAGGACTTTCTCCTAAGGATGTTCTTCGGCTGGTCAGTCAATAGGGCACATCGCTTACCAGTTGTTAGGTCAGCGATGGCAAGCAGTGAAAGCAAATAAGTCATCCTGGCAGCTGCAGCCGTAGCCTATTCATTCAGTGGCTAATGGGCATGGCTTGCTGTTTGGATAAGACCAACCGAGGAAGCAAGTGAACTACCTGAAAGCATGAATGAAAGGCAGGATGGAAAGATCGACGAAATCTTTCACTAAACTCACCTGGATTGCATAGTCCTCCATTCCTGGAGGGGGAAGCCCGTACTTAATTGAATAGCTTGCTTACCAAATAGGGAAATGGATGAAATCATCACTTCTGGATCAAGAGTAGTAAACCGAACTGGAATTGCATTTCCGCCTTATTCAATAACCAAACGAGATCCGTCCTCCCTATCGCCCGACGAAGCAAGCTCGATAGTAAGCATTGGTCCTAGCTTGAGAAATCCATAAGAAAAGGAGAATCTTCTTATTCTGTAGATTGTGACTGGACACCACATCGATGAGGACTGCGCTATGCCACCTGTCCTTACCCTGGGAGTACTCTTCTGGTATTTGAACCAGTTACGTCGATTGCTGAACCTGACTTGACTTTGACGCGTTGGCTTTGGCTTGTCCTATATCTTAATTAATCGGAAGAGTCAGTAGCTATCCTGTGCTCAAGAGGAAGAACTCAACTCTTTACAAATCTTTACAAAGCAAGGGGCTTCGCTCTAATCACTTTTTGTAATAACCTTCCTTTTGAATGCCGCCGGTTGTAACCTTTATAGCGAGTAAAAAAAAATATATTTCGATCAGAAAAGAAAGAGCTTTCCCCTAATCTCTACTACTCCCGTCAATCAATAGACCTAATACCCCTTTGCTGCAAAGGAAGAACCCAAGTAGTTAACCGAGTCGTGGGCGGCAATGCTTGGGCAAGAGAGATCCGTGTTTAGTAGAGTGCCTTCTGATCCTTCGATTGAGGATAAAGAGTCCGAGTTCAACTAATAAGAATAACCACCTTGCTTCTGGGGAAATGGGGCGTCCATTACTTGCTTCAATTGCGATTTATCCTTATCCTTTCTGGCCTCAGACTTGTGCCTAATCTTATAAAGATCAACCGCGAGTCAAAGAACTCCTCTTTCGTAGTACACTTCTTTTATTGA